AAACAAAATGGACTTGATTGATACATAACATACATGTACAATTACTAATTTGACATAAAAGAAATTTCAAGATATTTGATCAAATCATGGGATGAAGGGATTTTACTTGTACCTTTGAACGAAATTCGATTTTTAGAGAAAGTTTTGAATAACTTCTTGATCCCGCTTACTAAATTTAGTTTAGTATATTTCTATAGAGAATGTCGATTCTAATGAATCGATTCATGACTATGGGTGACGAATCAAAAAATTATATCTAATTCTGAAAAACGGAAAGATACCTCGGATCTAATCATACCATTCCATTATATTGACAATTTCAAAAAATGATCATACTATGATCATAGTATGAGGGCGGTTGGGTAAGTCGGCCCCCATCGTCTAGTGGTTTAGGACATCTCTCTTTCAAGGAGGCAGCGGGGATTCGAATTCCCCTGGGGGTAGGGTACTACGAAAGGAAATTGATCATGGATTAACAATAAGCCTAAAATTGATTCTTTCTGGGTCGATGCCCGAGCGGTTAATGGGGACGGACTGTAAATTCGTTGGCAATATGTCTACGCTGGTTCAAATCCAGCTCGACCCAAGAAATTTGCCAATATACCATGATATAACCCCCTTTGTGTTGCAGAAATCCTGCATACGAAGAGAAAAAAGAATAAAATTTTCTGCTAGATCCCTTATTTCCCTGGGATTGTAGTTCAATTGGTCAGAGCACCGCCCTGTCAAGGCGGAAGCTGCGGGTTCGAGCCCCGCCAGTCCCGACGGATCAAATATTCAATAAATACATTAATTCATTTTTCCCTTTATATGAACTATACAAAGGGTGGCAGGGGCATAATTTCATTGCCAAAACAAAAAAGAGTCTTTATTTTTTTTCTTTCCTATTTTGTCTTAATTTTAAGAGCTTGTGGAACAAATCCCAAACACTAAAATAGTGAATTTTGAATTTAATGAATATTAGATCTTTTATCCCGGCCTCATTTTTATCAACCCCTTGTTTTCAAAAAAATCAGAGTAAAACAAGGAATTTAGAACTTAAGTATTTTTTTCATTTCGTTTTTATTGTTTGTTTCGATTTGTCACTATGTGACTAATCGAACTGAAAAGGCAATTTGATGATAATTCATCAGATGATTTACAAAGAAGACGCAAGGCAGGCTATAGAAAAAAAACAAGGAAACGGATGATAAATAAAGGAATTTTTGATTGATTGGGTCAGGAATCCAAATCTACTTTGGATTCGGTATGGATAAAAGAACTTACTATAGTATACTATGTTATACTATTCAAGTCTCGACGACGAGTTGATTTGATAGATCAGATATTGTTATTCATGATATTGATCCGATTCAAGATCATTAAAAGGGACTTTATTGATTGAATTTAGAGACGAAAAATTTATCATCTCTAGGGGATTAAATCCCGAGTTATTGCGAAGTAAAAAAACTGATGAGATTATGGAAGTAAATATTCTTGCATTTATTGCTACTGCACTATTCATTCTAGTTCCTACCGCTTTTCTACTTATCATTTACGTAAAAACAGCCAGCCAAAATGATTAATTCAATTCAATGGAACTTTCCTTCTGAGTTTTGATCAAAAATGGACGAAGTCAAATGAAAAAAATTCCAATTTCGCGTCTTAACTTAAATGAAATGAGCCGACTATAATCTGCAATATTCTATGAATTCGATAGTATGGTAAGAAAGAAATAGATGAATCTTTCTTTCTACCATACTATCTATACTCTATAGTCTATTTTTATTAATCTAGAATAAAGTAAGTTTCTAGAGATCAACCTACAATATTCTCTTCATATATGTGCATTCCATTGTATAGAATTGACATAACAACAAATTCCAATTTGCTACATCTATTTATTCGAATCATCTGAATCCCTTTCTTTTACACGGGAATCGCTGAAATATCTCTTTGATTAAAAGAATATGATTCATAGGTTCGAATCCAATGGGATTTGAAATAGTTTAGCGTTTCAGAACGATAATGATCTATAAAACAATAAATACGGTTTGATTCCTCAACTCAATTAGTAATACTTTTATAGCCCACTTCTTCCCCACACTACGAGTGAAAGGGAAAATGTAAAGACTACCATTAAAGCAGCCCAAGCGAGACTTACTATATCCATGTGAATTATGTCCCCTATCTCTATAAATACGAAAGAATTCTTCCATTATTTCTCACTAATAATAGTGGAATCAGTGGCGCAGAGTCAAAAGGAGATTTTGGCCAAACACTGTTGAGAAACCAATCCAATAAATCGATTATGATTTCGAATCAGGAAAGATTAAACACAAGCAAAATACGTAGTAACATCCCAAGGGAATGGGAACATGTAGGAATAATAAGAAAATAATAAGGACTATTCTTTTTTTGTTGATCAGGCGACACCCGGATTTGAACTGGGGAAAAAGGATTTGCAGTCCCCCGCCTTACCACTCGGCCATGCCGCCAAAAGGATAGAAAATAGATAAAA